CAATACAGGAGTCAAAATAGGGACAAGCATCCATATGATCCCAGAGACCTCTTGTAAGGATTCCAATCTGGAAAAAGAATTGATATCTTGTACTTCTGTTGTATCAATTATCATTTCAACGATCAACTTCCCCCATAATGATATCTATACTACCTAATATCGTCATAATATCAGCCAATTTCCTTCTTTTAACTAATTGCGGAAGAATTTGCAAATTGATAAAACCCGGTGGGCGAATTTTCCATCTCCAAGGAAAACCACTTTGATCTCCTATCAGAAAGATTCCCAATTCTCCTTTTGGGGCTTCGACTCTTACATAAAGTTCTTGTTTCGGCAATTCAAAAGTAGGAGAAGGTTTTTTACTAATGAATCGATCTTCAAAATCATTCCATTCTTGATCGCTTTCTCTATTAAAGCATCGGATTTCTAAATTCTCATAGGGTCCCCCCGGAATTCCTTCCAAAGCCTGTTGAATAATTTTTATGGATTCCGTCATTTCACCGATTCGGACTAAATACCGAGCTAATGAATCTCCTTCTTTTTGCCATTGGACTTCCCAATCAAATTCGTCATAACACTCATAATGATCAACTTTACGAAGATCCCATTCGATTCCAGACGCTCGTAGCATTGGTCCTGATAACCCCCAATTTATTGCTTCTTCTCCACCAACAATGCCCACTCCTTCAACTCGTTCTAAAAAAATAGGGTTTCGCGTAATAAGTTTTTGATATTCAACAATCCCGGTTAAAAAATAATCACAGAAATCCAAACATTTATCTATCCAGCCATGAGGTAAATCAGCCGCTATTCCTCCGATACGAAAATAATTATGCATCATTCTCATACCGGTGGCAGCTTCGAATAGATCATATACTAATTCTCTTTCTCTGAAAATATAGAAGAAAGGAGTCTGTGCACCAATATCCGCCATAAAAGGGCCAAGCCACAACAGATGAGAAGCTATACGACTCAACTCCAACATAATTACTCTGATATAGCTAGCCCTCTTAGGTACTTGAATATTTCCCAACTGCTCTGGTCCATTTACAGTTATTGCTTCTGTGAACATAGTAGCTAAATAATCCCAACGGGTTACATAAGGCAGATATTGTATAATTGTTCGGTTTTCCGCAATTTTTTCCATCCCTCTGTGTAAATAACCCAATATCGGTTCACAGTCAATAACATCCTCACCATCTAGAGTAACGATGAGACGAAGAACACCGTGCATTGATGGGTGGTGAGGTCCCATATTGACTATCATAAAGTCTTTTCCTGTAGATAGTATACTCATTGGTTTTTCCTCTATTCATTCTTACATGAATTGTTGAAAGCGACAAGAAGTTCATCAAGATTCAAAATCGAATAAATCAAATAATTCAAAATTGTTTTTCAAATTAACGATTTTTTGACTCCCGAATATTCAACTGACTAATTAATTCTTTATAACGTACTCTATTTTTCTTTGACAAATAAGCTAGGAGACGCTGGCGTTTTTCCAGAATTTTCCGTAGACCCCTTTGAGATAAATAGTCTTTTCTGTGCAATTCTAAATGTAAAGTAAGTCTTTGTATCTTATTGGTGAAACGGAATACTTGAAATTCAACCGATCCACAGTTTTCTTCTTTTTTTTCTTGAAAAATAACTGAGATGAATGAATTTTTTACCATAAAACGAAACCCCCCCTCTGTTTTTTTAATATGAATTTTACTGATCAGTAATAATAATTCTAGTTACTTGAATTTGATATACACAATAATCTTAAGTTCTTTATGAACTTCCTAGAAAATCAATAATAAATAATAAATCCAATTTTCAATTTGATTAGGGATCCATCCAAAAGGATGGTATATTTATGCAAAAGAAAAAAATTTAGACCTAAAAAAAAAAGATTTTCTTGATTCATTTATGGATCTAATTGATATATCATTAAATTAGTATCATGTATCAGACTGGAATGTAAGACAAGACATGTGTACATTTCTTTGTTTTCATATCCCAAACATGGGACATGATAGATAGAAAAAACGTACTATTAACGAATTTTCAATCATGGATACATATGTATCCTTACCATACTGAAACGACTGCCGTTATTGGTATTAAACCAATAGCGATTCATACAAATTAAATCTTCTAATCGATAATTGGGCCAAATAAAGAACTTTAATTTAATTAGGTTATTTTTCTCTCTAGCAAGATCTTTGCTTTTATCCAAAGCGTGACCGCCTTTTTTTACGTTATTAAAAAATACTGGATTTCTTTGCATACTATTTTGATTCTTTAAATTAAAACAAATTTGAGTTCTCAATTCTCTACGCCGTTTAGGGACTAAAATTTTTTCAGGAACAAGCAAATTATAATGATTTTTGTTTCTACTTCCAGTCATTTTTTGCTGTCTTGCAATGGATTCATCAAAATTTTTCTTATCAACATATCCTTTTTCTCGGTATCTTTTAGTAATTTTGCGCTTATTCTTATGAACCAATGAAATACCTACGGTTTGATATATAAAAAATTGTCCATCGTTTTTTACAGACAGACTAAGGGGTTCGATAATCAGCATTCCCTTTTCTATCAATTCTCTAAGAGTTAAATCTTTCTGAAGCGTCAAAATATCCAGACGAATTTCTCCCCTTTGAATAGAGGATATAGTAATTTCTCTAGGATTTATCAGTCGAATCAGGAGAGAATATATGTTGATATTATTGATTATTTTTTGATTTAAAGAATCATCCCATCTCAATTGAAAACACAAATTTTTTTTTAAGAAGAAATCAAGCTCTGCTTCTGTGTTGATGAAATCAAGCTCTCCGTTTCGCTTGTATTGCTTTTTCTTTCTACGTTTTTTCATGGTTGATCCCGTATAATTTTCTTCAACATCTTTTTCTTCTTGACTTTGTTTCACAAAGTCAAGATATCTTTTTTGATTGGATGATATAAAAAAATCTGCCTTTTTCTTTGCAGTTATATTTTTCTTACCATTTTCATTTCCATTAAAATTGAAAAGAAGTAATTTGATTGGTATAATCCAGGGTTTCATTTTATATGTATTCCAAAGTAGCACAAATTCTGGGAAGAACCAAAGCTCCTCGTTTGATATAGGACGACTTCGTATTTCTTCATTCATTCTCATCCAACCAACCCAGGATTCAATATCAACCTTATTTCTAAGGCAAAAATTGAGACTTCCCCAATCAAAATATTTTCTATCCGAATTTTTATTTTTTTCCATATCCATAATATCATCTTTTCCTAGATAATTATTGATAGGGATACCTCCCAGCATAGCAAATAATTTGCCTTTCTTTATATTGTATATATAAAAAATTTCTTCTTTATTATTTACTTGGACTAGTGATTTATCAACAATATACGAGTCTTTCTTATCTTCATAATTAATCGATTTATATGATAAAAGATCATATCTACAGTATTTTTTAAAATTATAGTTTTGATTCCGTAATGGGTCTGCTTCAAAAAAATTTAGTTTTTCGCAATGAGTTAATTTGTTTTTTTCATATGAATCTCTTTTAGTTAAATCCTTATTTTGAGCCATACAGTGTTGATTGATTCTATTTCGCCATTCTTGTGGTACTAATCTAGCCCATCTAATCGGAGATAAATCATATTGATATTGATAATGATCGCTTAACCAGTTTTTCCATTGGTTCATTCCAAAATTCAAAAAAGGTTTATGTCTTAATTTGTAATTAAATATTCTTTGTTTTTCAAAAAAATCTTTTATTTCATTCTTAAGAAATGGGGATGTTCCGTGATATTGAAGAACGGATCTTAAATTGTAAAAGTTAATAACTTGGGTTTGAAATAATTTGTAAAATACATATGCTTGTGATTGTGAGAAAGACGATAAATAACAAGAAATCTTTGAATTCTTATTCCTAATCCTAGAAAGTGATTTTTTTATAGTTGAAATAAAGTGAATTTGATTTTGATTTGTTTTATTAATTAGTTCCTGATTTGCTTCATTATTGTAGACGTTTTTATCAATAATTTGAATTTTTTTTATGCTTGATTCAAGAAAAGGTTTTCCATTGATTCTTGGAATAGTAAGGATAGATCGAAAAAAATTTATGTATATCTTTTCAATGAAAAATTTTATAAAAAAATAGGATTTGCGGATTAATTGAGTATTTCTTTTTTTTAATATCTGCCAAATTTTTTTTGATGATTCTAATATTTTAGCATAATAACTTGTTTTGTTCGAACTAATATTTATTTCTTGAGTTAGCGATTCTTTTTTCTTTTCTTTTGTAATTTTATCTATTTGATTTCTTATTATGTTTGTTCTATTAGTTAGATCTTTCAGTTTTTTTTCTATTAGTGAGAAATTTGTCCAATCCATAGATGGAATTTCAATAGACGCTTCGTGAATCATCTGATTACTTATTATCGAATTTTTTTTAGTTTCACCCAATTTATCTATTTCTCTCAATCTAAATAAGTTTATTGTTAAAAGTTCTTTTATTCTTCCTTTTAGAAAAGGAATCCTTTTGATGACCCATTTTGTGGTTTCTTTTGCGACCTTTCGAAGCAATTTTGTTCGTTCTTTTAAAACTCTTAAAACTATAAAAGAATTCGTTTTCAATTTTCTAATTTTTTTTTTGAGTTCTTTAAAAATGGGTTTAAAAAACGAACGTTGTTTTCGGGGAGAACCAAAAGGCCATTCGGATTCCAGTCCCCAAATTGTTAAAAAACAAAAATCATTTTCTTGTCCACTTTTTTTGTTTATTGGATCTTTATGGGGGGATTGTATTTTAGATCTGTGCCAGGGTTTCAGGCGAAAAGGGAATAGGATCTTTATCTGCATACCGTCTGTTAACCAGTTTTTCGGAAATTCTGTTTCGGATAATTGAACACCGGTATAGGTGCATTTAACATGCATTTCCCGATTCCAATCCTTTAAATCCTCGGACCACTCGGGGACTTGGAATAATAACATGCGGACAATATTTTTAGCTATTATCAATGAAGGT